CAAATCCCAGACTCGTTCATGAATTCGAAGTAAGCAGGCAATAGTTAATGGTTCCAATTTGTCGGCTGAAAATCCACAATGCTAATTCTCTCACTTTTCTATTGAGAAATCATCAGATACTATATAATCAATCGAAGGGATGGATCAAATACAAAAACGCAAAAAGGGTGTTTATTTTAGGAAAAGTTTTAAGGAAAACAGGAGTCAAAATACAAGGACAATAAAAATTCAGTAATCCGGAAAAATTTTCTCATCTATTTTGTATCATTTTGGCGGCATGGCCGAGTGGTAAGGCGGGGGACTGCAAATCCTTTTTCCCCAGTTCAAATCCGGGTGTCGCCTCATCAACAAACAAAAAACTTCGAAATCTCTTCTTCTCTTCTGTTCTGCTGATATAACTCGCAGAATGATTACCCGTGAGAAGCAGAGGAATGTTGAGACTTTGTTTGATTCTAATCATAAGGAAATAGTCGAATGGACTGGCAGAGGGGCTATCAAGACGTCACGATTCTCTTCTATCACTAAGGGAGTATCTAATGAATGGATCTTGAATCAGATTGTATAGCCTGATAGGAAATCGGATTCAATTAAGAATTTTTGATTTGGAAGGGTCAGAAGGTACTTTATCTACGACGGACTCGCGAGAATCTCTGAGTGCTCAGGTATCCAATCAATATTTGATTGGATGGATAATTGACTTTTATAGAAAAGGGGGCAAAAAGAAAGAATTTCTTTTCTTAAAGCCCTAGTCAAGCAGCGCTCTTTCACATAGATAATTGAAAGGGGAAGGGGGTACGGATTAGATCCAATTTAGGGATTTATCCCTTTCTGTTTTTACTTACGAAAATCAACAAAATAAAAAAAGAATAGGACTTCTTATTTTTTATTTGATTCATATTCCTACATGTTCCCATTTACTTGGGATGTTACTATGTATCTTGCTTGTGGTTAATCTTTCCCGATTCGAAATCAGAATCGATTTTTTGGATTGGTTTCTCAATAGTGTTCGGCCAGAATCCCTTTTTGACTCTGCACCATTGATTCCATTATTATTAGTGAGGAATAATGGAAGAATTCCTTTGTATTTCTAGAGATAGGGGACATAATTCACATGGATATAGTAAGTCTCGCTTGGGCTGCTTTAATGGTAGTCTTTACATTTTCCCTTTCGCTCGTAGTGTGGGGAAGAAGTGGGCTCTAAAAGTACTACTAATTTAATTGAGTTGAGGAATCAAACCGTATCCATTTTTTTATAGATGGTTCTCAAACCCGTTTGGAACTATTCATTTTGAACTATTAAAAAAAATATCTGAATTTGGAATCCCATTGAATTCCAATCGAGGAATCTAGGATATGAAGCATACTCTTTCAATCAAAGAGATATTTCATATCTTGTATTTCGAAAAGAAAGGGATTCAGATGATTGGAACAAATAGATGTAGCAAATTGGGTGTTATGTCAATTCCAGACAAATAAATATATGGAATTAATATACACATATATAAAGACAATAGTGTAGATTGGCCTAGAGAAATTGACTTTATTCTAGATTAAAAACTTTAGAGACTAAGAAATAGATATAGACTGAGAGGTAGATAGTATGGTAGAAAGAAAGATTCATCTATTTCTTTCTTACCATACTATCAAATTCATAGAATATTGACGATTATAGTCCGCTCATTTCATTTAACATTTAAGTTAAGACGCGAAATTGAAACCCTTTTCATTTGACTTCGTCAATTTTTGATAAAAAATAAGAAGGAAAGTTTCATTCCATTGAATTTTCAAATTCAACGGAATTAATCATTTTGACTGACTGTTTTTACGTAAATGATAAGTAGAAAAGCAGTAGGAACTAGAATGAATAGTGCAGTAGCGATAAATGCAAGAATATTTACTTCCATAATCTCATCGGTTTTTTACTTCACAATAACTCGGGATTTAATCCCCTATAGATGATAAATCTTTCGTCTGTAAATTCAATGAATGAATTACCTCTCAATGGTATTGAATCAGATCAATATCATGAATAACAATATCTGATCTATCAAATAAATTTGTCGTCGAGACTTGAATAGTATAATATTATAACATAGGAAGTTATTTTATCCATACCGAATCCAAATTGGATTTGGATTCCTGACCCAATCAATCCAAAATTCCTTTATTTATCATCTGTTTCCTGGTTTTTTTCTATAACTTACCTTGCGTCTTCCTTGTACAATCAATCATCTGATGAAGCATCATCAGATTGTCTTTTCCCTTCTATTAGTCAACTAGTTACAAACCTAAACAAACAAGAAAAGCGAAATAAAAAAAAAAAAGACTTAAGTTCGAAACTCCTTTTTTCTTTGGGAATGAAATTATGCCCCCCGACACCCTTTCATAGTTCATAGAAAGGGAAAAAGGAATTGATGGATTGATTGGATATTGGATCCGTCGGGACTGGCGGGGCTCGAACCCGCAGCTTCCGCCTTGACAGGGCGGCGCTCTGACCAAT